AAGTAAAAAATATTGGAATTTTTAGTGCCTAAAATTTTTAGTAATTTTTTCTTTGGGGAAAGGGGTTATTAAAATTTTGTTAAAAATGAAAAAATTTTAGTGTGCATATATATATATGCGATAGTTGACTCATATCACAACTTGTTGACTGGCACGTTCTCGAACCTGTCTTGAGTTTAGGGGTTTGGCAAGAATAGCAGGATTTGCAGGGCGTAGGGGGTAAGGGGGTTTGTCGCGCAAAAACCGAGGGGCATCACTATCATAATATGTTGAAGAAGGGATAAATATGTTATGCACATGAGTTATAAGTTAGTGCGTCTTAACTTATGTCTTCCAAGAATGGATTTATATTATCACATACAAGGAAAATGTACCACCTTAATTTACCATTTGAATTTGCACTGTGAGATGTAAGTTGAAAGAAGACCAAATAGAGAAACCCCATGCATATAAAAGAACGCTAGGCATGGGGGGTAATGAAATGTATGTTTGACACTACTGACTAATCAGATGCCGCTTACCACTCACTAGTAGGGCTCTTAAAGCGATGTACATGAAGTAGGAATCAGATGCCAGGAATAATTAATATATAACAACCCTTATTTAAAAATGTCCTTGATTCTATCATTCATAATTATTACATTATAAATTGTTGTGAGTCTTATTTATGAATGATCTTCTTGATTGTTAGTACTTGCTTTATGGTTAAAATAGTGAAATGGTGATAATACATAGTATGTCTTTAACGCATACATTATATGTACTAACACATGCACCACATGTGCATAAAATGGTTTAATACAATTACGTGTGTCAGAGCATGGTACATGTTCGTAAGCATATAAATACGGGCCATAATTAATGTATTTATACATAATACGTCGCAGAAAATAGTTTAGTTTAGAATCCTGGCTTTGGGAGTCAGGGGTGTGAGTTGAAATCTTTCTTTTCTGGTTGCGGTGTGGCCTTAGGGGGGAATTTAACCTCCGATCCTCGGATTACAAGACCGATGCTTTGAACTAAGCTACTAAGGCAGTCCCGATCTAGTGTTTTGTTTTCTAGTCATCCTGCTAGGGGGAATAGGATTAAGAATAGCGAGAAGTATAGTACGGATGCAATTTGTCCAATGATGATGAAGGGGTGTTCTACTGGTATACCCCCGATTCATGTAAGGATGATTATGTCCGCTACAAGGGTTCAAAAAAGGAATTTGGTGAGTGGGCGGAATATCATTCCTCGTTGTTTTGAGGTGTGGAGGAGTGGTACTACTAGTAATACTAGAATTGAGAATAGTAGTGCAAGGACTCCCCCTAGTTTGTTTGGAATTGAACGTAGGATCGCGTAAGCAAATAGGAAGTATCACTCTGGTTTAATATGTGGTGGTGTGACCAGTGGGTTTGCTGGGGTGAAGTTTTCTGGGTCTCCTAGGAGGTTGGGGGAGAATGATGCTAGGAGTGCTAGGGCTAATAATATAACTAAAAATCCTAGGAGGTCTTTGTATGAAAAGTATGGGTGGAAAGAAATTTTGTCTGTATTTGAGTTAAGGCCAAACGGGTTGTTTGATCCTGTTTCGTGTAAGAAAAGTAAGTGGAGGACTGTTATGGCTACAACGACAAATGGTAGGAGGAAGTGGAATGCGAAGAATCGTGTGAGTGTTGCGTTGTCTACTGAGAACCCCCCTCAAATTCATTGTACTAACATATCTCCTACGTATGGAACTGCGGATAATAGGTTTGTAATTACTGTGGCACCTCAAAATGATATTTGTCCTCATGGGAGTACGTAGCCTACAAATGCTGTTATTATAACTAATAGGAACAGGACTACCCCGATGTTTCAAGTTTCTTTGTTTAGGTATGAGCCGTAGTATAGGCCTCGGGCAATGTGAATATAGAGGCAGATAAAGAAGAATGATGCTCCGTTGGCATGCATGTTTCGGATAAGTCACCCATAATTTACATCTCGACAGATGTGGACTACTGATGAAAAAGCAGTTGAAATATCTGAGGTATAGTGTATGGCTAGAAATAGTCCTGTTAGGATTTGTGTAATTAAGCACAGTCCTAGTAGTGATCCAAAGTTTCATCATGCTGAGATATTGGCTGGTGTTGGTAGGTCAATTAGTGCGTCGTTGACAATCTTGGTTAGGGGATGTGTTTTACGTAGGCTTGCCATTAAAAATATGTTCTTGTAGTAAAATAATTACAGTGGTTCTTCAAGCCATTGATCTTGGTTAGAGTCCGAGCAGGAATTATGATGTATTCAATGTCTTTATTACTAGTAGTCTTAGTTGTGGGTCTTGTTGCGGTTGCTTCGAACCCAACTCCTTATTTCGCGGCTGTTGGTTTAGTAGTTACAGCTGGTGTAGGGTGTGGGGTTTTAGTTTATTGTGGGGGCTCTTTTTTGTCTTTAATTCTTTTTTTAATTTATCTTGGGGGCATGCTTGTAGTATTTGCTTACTCAGCGGCTTTAGCTGCAGAGCCTTTTCCTGAGGCCTGGGGTGGTCGTTCTGTTGCAGAATATGTTTTGGTGTATTTGTTTGGGGTGGGTTTGGTAGCTGGGTTTTTTTGAAGTGGGTGGTATGATGGCTATTGGGTGGTTGTTGATAGTTTAAAAGAGTTTTCTGTGCTGCGTAATGATGTAAGCGGTGTAGCTGTTGTTTATTCTTTTGGTGGTGGTATATTGGTAATTTGTGCCTGGATGTTGCTTTTAACATTGTTTGTTGTGCTAGAGTTAACTCGTGGTTTAGATCGTGGCAGCTTACGGTCAGTTTAGAGGATAATGGAGTATGCTAGAATTAGTGCTGTTAGGGAGATGGAGAAGATGGTTAGGTATGTTTTAATTTTTGCCTGCTGGGCGTCGTTTAGGTATGTGGTGGTTTCAGTGAGTGTTCATAGTATTTTTTCTACTCATAGGACTTGTCATGCTTTGTCTAGTGTTGTGCCGATTGTGTGGCCTAAAGTTAGTTTTAGTTTTGGGAAGAGTCGGTGAATTAGTGCAGGGCAGTATCCTAGTATATTAAATGAATAAAATAGTACGGCTATTGGTGTGTTTATCATTTGCTCTTCGTTTAATGAGGAGATCCACTTTGCTGTGAGGAAGCCAATGACGATTACTGCGACGGCTGTTAGCTTAAGGTACATAGGTATAGTTAGTGTTGGTGTTTTTTCGGGGAGTATGTTGTGTCAGATTACAAACCCCATGAAGATGCTTCCTCAGGCAAGTCGTTTGATAGGCTTAAGTACTGTTATTGCGTCTTCTGTTGGTATGATTTTAGGGTTAATTAATCCTGGCCCTAGGGTTACATGGTATATTAGTCGGTAGCTATAGGCTGCGGTGAATGATGCGGCGATAAGTGTGAGGATGATGGTGAGGATGCTTAGTTTGGATGTGACTAGGGATTCAAGGATGGCGTCTTTTGAGTAGAAGCCGGCCAGGAAGGGAATTCCTGATAGTGCCATATTGCCGATTAGTAGGTATGTTGTGGTGGTTGGTATTAGTGTTATTAGGTTTCCTATTTTTCGGATGTCTTGTTCGTCTTTTAGTTTGTGAATAATTATGCCTGAGCACAAAAACAGTATAGCTTTAAAAAAGGCGTGGGTGCAGATATGGAAAAATGCTAGTTGGGGTTGGTTTAGTCCGATTGCTATCATTATAAGTCCTAGTTGGCTTGATGTTGAGAAGGCTACAATTTTTTTGATGTCATTTTGAGTTAGGGCGCAGGCAGCGGAGAATAGAGTTGTTGCTAGGCCAAGGTATAAGCAGGCTATTAGTGCTGTGTTATTGTTTTGTATCAGGGGGTGAAGGCGGACTAGTAGGAAGATTCCAGCAACAACTATAGTGCTGGAGTGAAGTAGGGCAGATACGGGTGTTGGACCTTCTATGGCTGCTGGGAGTCACGGGTGGAGTGTAAATTGGGCTGATTTTCCTATGGCTGCTAAAATAATTCCTGCTAATGGAATTATTGAGTTGTGTATTTCTGATTCTGTGAGGATTTCTTGAATATTTCATGTATTTATTTGTGTGGCAAATCATGCGATGGCTATGATAAATCCGATATCTCCTACTCGGTTATAAATAATGGCTTGAAGGGCTGATGTGTTAGCATCTGCTCGTCCAGATCATCACCCGATTAAGAGGAATGACATAATTCCTACCCCTTCTCAGCCAATAAATAGTTGGAATATGTTGTTAGCTGTGACTAGGGTAATTATAGCTACAAGAAATAGGAGGAGGTATTTAAAGAATCGGTCTTTATCTGGGTCTGCATGTATGTATCATAGTGCAAACTCTAGAATTGATCAGGCAACGAATAATGCAACTGGTGTGAAGATAAGGGAGTAGTGGTCAAAGTTAAAGCCCACGAAAATGTCAAGTGTAAAAATACTTGTCCAGTATCAGCTGGTGGAGATATTTTCCACCCCTTGATTAATAAAGATTATAAGTGCGGTGAGGCTAATGTAAAATGAGTGGCTTGTGGCGGTTTTGATATCTATGGCTAGTTGGTTTGGCTTTTTTAGTTTGGGGCTAAGTGTTTTTAGTAGCGGGTAAATTAAGGTTGTGATCGATAAGAGTATGAGCGATGTTAATACGTATGTCATAACTTCCACTTGGATTTGCACCAAGAAATTTTTGGTTCCTAAGACCAGTGGATACACTATTATCCTTTGGAAGTGGCGAGGAAGCCGTGGAGTTTAACCATGGTCTATAAGTATTAGCAGAACTTATTATTTTCTTTCTTTCTCGGTAAGATAGGAGGTTTTAACTCCTATTGTTAGAGTCACGATCTAAAGTTTTGGTTAAACTAAACTTACTAATAACATCAGCCCAGCAGGAGTTCTGGTTTTGCTACTAGTAGGATGATGGGGATTAGGTGGAGGGCTATTAATAGGTGTTCTCGGGTGTGGTAGGGTGGTAGGTTTGTAATGTGGCTTGGTGCTTGACCTCGTTGTGTTATTAGGAATATATATAGGGAGTAGCTTGCTGTAATTAGTGTTCCTATTCCTGTAAGTGCGATGGTCCATGGGGATCAGTTAAATATTGTTGTGATAATTGTTAATTCCCCTACTAGATTTGGTAGGGGTGGGAGTGCTAGATTAGCTAGGTTGGCAATGAATCATCATATTGCTGCAAGTGGGAATATTATTTGTAGCCCTCGAATTAGAATTATGGTTCGGCTGTGAACTCGTTCATATGTTGTATTAGCCAGGCAGAATAATATTGAGGATGTCAACCCGTGGGCAATTATAAGGGCGATTGCCCCTGAGAATCCTCATGTGGTTTGAATTATAATCCCTCCTGCTACTAAGCCTATGTGGCTTACAGATGAGTAAGCAATTAAAGATTTGAGGTCTGTTTGTCGTAGGCAGATTGACCCTGTTATAATGATTCCTCATAGGGCCAAGATGATGAATGGGTATGTTAGTTCTTTATTGAATGCGTCTAGTACGATTATTATTCGTATTATACCATAGCCTCCTAGTTTTAGTAGAATTGCTGCTAGTACTATAGACCCTGCTACTGGGGCTTCAACATGTGCTTTTGGTAGTCATAGGTGTACCCCATAGAGTGGTATTTTTACTAGGAATGCGATTAGGCAGCCGGCTCATCAAATCTTATGGCCTCAGGAGTCTAGTGCAATCGGTTGTGTATATTGAAGAATCAGTATAGATAGTGTCCCGGTGGTTTGTTGGAGGAGTAGTAGTGCGATTAGGAGAGGTAGGGAGCCTGCAAGTGTGTAGAATAAAAAGTAGATTCCTGCGTTTAGGCGCTCAGCTTGGTTACCTCATCGGGTAATGATAATTAAGGTTGGAATTAATGTGGCTTCAAATATAATGTAAAATATGATGATTTCTGTGGCACCGAATGCTATAATTAGGAAGGTTTGAAGGGATGCAAGTAATGAGATATATAGGCGTTGGCGGTTGATTGGTTCTGGGTTAATATGGTTTTGGCTAGCTAGGATTATTAATGGGAGTAGCCAGCATGTTAATGTTAGGAAGGGGGTTGATAGCGGGTCTGTGGCCATGTACGTGTTGGAGGTGGCCCACCCTGTTTCTGATGCTCATTTTAGTCATGTTAGGCTGATTAAAGCAATTAGGGAGCTGTGTATTGTTGTAGTTGTTCAAAGAAGTTTTGCGGGGGTGAGTCAAATTGTGGGGAATAGTATAACGGTTGGGATTAGTACTTTTAGCATTGTAAGAGGTTGAGGTTTTGTAGGTGGTCTGTCCCATGGGTTCGGGCAGTGGCTACTAGTAGTGCAAGTCCTGTGCTTGCCTCACAGGCTGAGAAGGCCAGCAGTAGTATTGGGGTGGAGGAGAAACCTGTTGATTCAAATTGGAGTGCCCATAGGGCTAGCGCAATGAATAAAGATAGTATTATTCCCTCTAAACATAAAAGTGCTGAGAGCAAGTGTATGCGGTTGAATGTCAATCCTATTAGTCCTAGGGTAAATGCCGATGTGAAGCTAAAGTGTACTGGTGTCATAAGGGGGCCGTGGGGTTTAACCACGATTTTCTGAGCCGAAATCAGAGGTCTTATTTTGGACTAGCCCCCTATTCTGCCCATTCTAGGCCTCCTTGGGCTCATTCATAGATTAGTCCTAGGGTAAGTAGAATTAGGATTGTTGTGGCTCAGAAGAGTGTTTCGGTTGGATTATAAAGTTGGTCTCCTCATGGGAGGGGGAGGAGTAGGGCGATTTCTAGGTCAAATAGGAGGAATAAGATTGCTACTAGGAAAAATTGCAGTGAAAATGGAAGTCGGGCGGAACCCAGCGGGTCAAATCCGCATTCATAGGGTGATAGTTTTTCTGTGTCCGGGTCTATCTGGGGGAGTCAGAATGAGATGAGTGCTAGGATTGATGGTACAATTAGTGTAATTATAATAATAGTTATGATAAGGTTCATTATCTTTCCCCGGAGTTTAACCTGGATCGAGTGATTGGAAGTCACTTATAATGAGTTTATACTAAAAAGATTATGAGCCTCATCAGTAGATAGATACATATAGGAATAGTCAGACTACGTCTACAAAGTGTCAGTACCATGCTGCGGCTTCAAAACCGAAGTGATGCTCTGATGTAAAATGGTATTGGATTTGACGTAGGAAGCACACAGCTAGGAAGGTTGACCCAATAATGACGTGTAGTCCGTGGAACCCTGTAGCTACAAAGAATGTTGACCCGTATACACCATCTGCGATAGTGAATGGTGCTTCATAATATTCTATTGCTTGAAGGGCTGTAAAGTATAACCCCAGGAGGATTGTTAGTGCGAGAGATTGAATGGCTTGTTTTCGTTCTCCTTCTATAATGCTGTGGTGGGCTCATGTTACTGTTACCCCTGATGCTAGTAGGACGGCTGTATTAAGTAGGGGGACTTCAAATGGGTCTAAAGTAATAATTCCTGTTGGTGGCCAGCATCCTCCTAGCTCGGGCGTGGGGGCTAGGCTTGAGTGATAAAAGGCTCAGAAAAAGCCCAGGAAAAAGAATACTTCGGAGGTAATAAAGAGAATTATTCCATATCGGAGTCCTTTTTGTACGGGTGGTGTGTGGTGACCCTGAAATGTTCCCTCTCGGATAATGTCTCGTCATCATTGAATCATGGTGAGGATTAATAGGGTTAGTCCAAGGACAATGAGTGTTATTGAGTGAAAGTGGAACCAGATTGCTAGGCCAGATGTTATTAGTAGGGCGCCGACAGCTCCTGTTAGTGGTCATGGGCTTGGGTCAACTATGTGGTATGCGTGTGCTTGGTGGGCCATTAGGTGTTTTCTTGAAGGTATAGGCTTAACAGCAGAATGAAGACATAGGCTTGAATTATAGCTACTGCGACCTCTAGAAGTGTGAGTATAACAAGAATTGTAGTGGTCAGAAATGCTACTGTTGGCATTATAGGTAGTAAGACAAGTACGGCTATTGAGATAAGTTGAATAAGTAGGTGGCCTGCGGTTAGATTGGCTGTGAGTCGAACACCCAGGGCTAGCGGTCGGATAAATAAGCTAATTGTTTCAATAATTACTAGAACTGGGATTAGGAGGGTTGGTGTCCCCTCTGGTAGAAGATGACCTAAAGAAGATGTTGGTTGATTTAGCATACCAATAATTACGGTGGCAAGTCATAGTGGTACTGCAAATCCCATGTTTATTGATAGTTGTGTTGTGGGTGTAAAAGTGTATGGGAGTAGCCCAAGTAGATTTATTGAGATAAGGTACAGTATTAGTGAGGTGAATAAAAGGGCTCATTTGTGTCCGCCAATGTTTAGTGGGGCTATTAGTTGGCCGGCGAACTTGTTAATTAGTCATGACTGAGTTGTAAAGAATCGGTTGTTGTTAAATCGTGGGAATGAGTTTGGGAAGAGTAGCGGTACTAATAGTGCAATGAAGACTAATGAGATACCAATGAGTTTGGGGCTTGCAAATTGATCGAAGAGGCTAATTATCATAGTCAGATTCAATTAAGGTTTTGGTATTTTTTAACGTCTAGTAAAATAAACTCATTCGGTTGAATGTGGTCTAGAACTTTAGTTGGGGTAACGGTGAGAAGAACGATTCACGAAAAGACTAGAATTGTAAACCATGGAAGTGGGTTTAATTGGGGCATGTTCACTAAAGGTGGTCGTTAATCACCAGGGTTTGGCTTAAAAGGCCAATGCTTGTTCGATTTTTAGCTTTTTAGTGAGGCGTCCTCTAGCATTAATGAAGATCATTTTTCAAAATTTTCTAGGGGTACTGCTTCAACTACAATTGGTATAAAGCTGTGGTTGGCCCCGCAGATTTCAGAGCATTGTCCATAAAATACACCAGGTCGTGAAACAATGAAGGCAGCCTGATTAAGTCGTCCCGGTACCGCGTCTATTTTAACACCTAGTGATGGGACTGCTCAAGAGTGGAGGACATCTTCGGCAGACACTAAAATGCGGATTGGGGATTCTTTGGGAATTACCATTCGGTGGTCAGTCTCTAATAGTCGGAATCCCCCTGGTGTTAAGTCTTGGGTGGGCACTATATATGAATCGAATCCTAGGTTTTCATAGTCTGTATACTCATAACTTCAGTATCACTGATGTCCTATGGCTTTTACTGTTACGTGCGGATCATTGGTTTCGTCTATAAGGTATAAAATTCGGAGGGATGGAAGGGCGATTAAAATTAGAATAATGGCTGGTAGGACTGTTCATACAATTTCGATTTCTTGGGAGTCCAGGATAAATTTATTAGTTAGTTTGGTTGATACTATTGCAACAATAATGTAAAGTACTAGGGTGCTAATTAAAAATACAATTATTAGGGCATGGTCATGAAAGCCGAGAAGCTCTTCTATAGCAGGTGATGCTGCATCTTGGAATCCTAGTTGGGTGGGGTGTGCCATAATTTAGAGATATATGGGGGTTTAACCCATAATTTTACCTTGACAAGGTGATGTAATTTATTTTACTAATATCTCTAAGAAAGTGACAGAGTGGTTATGTGACTGGCTTGAAACCAGTATATGGGGGTTCAATTCCCTCCTTTCTCGTTAGTTTGGCTGGGTTATAACAAATGCTGGTTCTTCAAATGTGTGGTATGGTGGAGGGCATCCATGAAGTCACTCTGCATTTGTTGAGGTTAGTTCAATAGATAATACTTCTCGTTTGGCGGCGAAGGCTTCTCAGATGATAAACAGGAATATGATTACTGCTACTAGAGAAATTAGCGATCCGATTGATGATACTGTGTTTCATAGGGCGTAGGCATCTGGGTAGTCAGAGTATCGTCGTGGCATGCCTGCTAGCCCGAGGAAGTGTTGGGGGAAGAATGTAAGATTTACACCAATAAACATTACCCCAAAATGGATCTTTGTTCAGGCGCTGCTTAGGGTATAGCCTGTAAATAGCGGGAATCAGTGGACAAAGCCTGCTATAATGGCGAATACGGCACCCATTGATAACACGTAGTGGAAGTGTGCAACGACATAATAGGTGTCATGAAGTACAATATCTAATGAGGAGTTGGCTAAAATAATTCCTGTTAGTCCACCTACTGTGAAGAGGAAGATAAACCCCAGTGCTCATAGTATTGGTGTTTCTCATTTAATAGAACCTCCGTGAAGTGTGGCTAGTCAGCTGAATACTTTTACACCTGTTGGGATGGCGATAATTATTGTTGCGGATGTAAAGTATGCTCGGGTGTCTACATCTATACCAACGGTAAATATATGATGGGCTCATACGATAAATCCTAGAAGGCCAATGGCCATTATAGCTCAGACTATGCCCATGTACCCGAATGGTTCTTTTTTTCCTGCATAGTAAGCTACGACGTGGGAGATGATCCCGAACCCAGGTAAAATAAGAATGTAAACTTCTGGGTGACCAAAGAATCAAAATAGGTGTTGATATAGAATTGGGTCTCCTCCGCCGGCTGGGTCGAAGAATGTGGTATTGAGGTTTCGGTCTGTAAGAAGTATTGTAATTCCAGCGGCTAGTACAGGTAGCGATAAGAGTAGTAGGACAGCTGTAACTAGTACTGCTCATACAAATAGAGGGGTTTGGTATTGAGTGATGGCTGGGGGTTTTATATTAATAATTGTTGTAATAAAATTAATAGCCCCTAGAATTGATGACACACCTGCTAAGTGGAGTGAAAAAATTGTTAGGTCTACTGATGCCCCTGCGTGGGCAAGATTACCTGCGAGTGGTGGGTATACTGTTCACCCTGTTCCGGCCCCGGCCTCAACGCCAGAAGAGGCTAATAGCAGGAGAAATGATGGTGGAAGAAGTCAGAAGCTTATATTGTTTATTCGTGGGAATGCTATGTCTGGTGCCCCGATTATTAGTGGGACCAATCAGTTTCCAAACCCTCCAATAAGTATTGGCATAACTATAAAGAAAATCATTACGAAGGCATGGGCAGTTACAATTACATTATAGATTTGATCGTCCCCTAAAAGTGATCCTGGTTGGCTGAGTTCAGCACGAATGAGAAGACTAAGGGCGGTTCCAACTATTCCGGCTCAGGCACCAAATACGAGATAAAGGGTGCCAATGTCTTTGTGATTAGTAGAGAAGAGTCAACGCGTGATTATCACAGGTAGAATGGCCGAGTATTAGGCGGCGGTTTGTAGCACCGTGTACAGAGGTTTAAGTCCTTTTTCTATCAAGCCTTGTGGTGTAATTACATACTAGATTGCAAATCTAGGGTTGCAGATTAGAAGTCTGCCGGGGCTTTTCCCGCCTTTAGGGACTCGGCAGGCGGGAAAAGTAGATGGATGCTCGCTGGTTTGAGCGCTTAGCTGTTAACTAAGAGTTTGTAGGATCGAGGCCTTCCCATCTAGAAGGGGCCTTAGTTTAATTAAAATGTTTGATTTGCACTTAGAAGATGCGGAGTAATATCTGTAGGTCCTATTTCGGGGGCTAGAAGGTTTTCACTTCTCTTTAGAGCTTTGAAGGCTCTTGGTTTATATGTCTATCCTAAGCCTCCAGGTGGTTAGTGCTAGGATGGTTGGGGTTAGTGGTAGGAGCCCTAAGGTGGTGGTAATTGTTAATGTTAGAGGCAGGAGGTTTATGGTTGTTTTAGTTCGTCAGGGGGTGGTTGCGTTAATTGTGTTGGGGTTGATGGTTAGTGTTGCTGTGTAGCATAGTCGTAGATAGAAGTATAGGCTTAGTAGGGCGGTTAAAACTATGATTGTGGCTGTAAGAGGGAGGTTCTGTTTTGCTAGTTCTTGGATGATGAGTCACTTTGGTGCGAAACCAGTTATTGGTGGGAGTCCGCCTAGTGATAGTAGGATTAGGGGGGTGATTGCTGTCAGAGTTGGGTTTTTTGATCAGGCTGTTGAAAGTGTGTTGATTTTTGTTGTGTTTAGCGTTTTTAGGGTAAGGAATGCTGCGGATGTTATAAAGATGTAGGTGATTAGGGCGATGGTGGTAAGTTGTGGGGCGTAGTGGATAATGATTATTATTCATCCTATGTGTGCGATTGATGAGTAGGCCAGGATTTTTCGTAGTTGGGTTTGGTTTAGGCCTCCTCATCCCCCCACTAATGTTGATGAAATTCCTAGTAGTGTTAGAAGGGTTGGGCTGGTGTTTTGGGCTACTTGAATGATTAGGGCGAATGGAGCCAGTTTTTGTCATGTGGATAGGATTAGTCCTGTTAGTAGATTTAGTCCTTGTAGAACTTCTGGTAGTCAAAAGTGTGCTGGTGCTAGTCCAATTTTTAGTGCTAGTGCAGAAATAATTATTATATTGGTAATTGGGTTAGATACGTTATTAATATTTCATTCTCCTATAAGTCAGGCATTTGTAGTACTTGCAAATAAGATTATTGCTGCTGCCGTGGCTTGGATAAGGAAATATTTTGTGGTCGCTTCTACTGCCCGTGGGTGATGTTGTTGGGCTATTAAAGGGGTGATAGCTAGGGTGTTAATTTCTAGTCCTATTCAGGCAAGTAATCAGTGTGAGCTGGAAAATGTTATGGTGGTGCCTAGTCCTAGGCTAAATAGTAGAATTGCTAGTACGTATGGATTCATTGATAGGGGATGGGGTTTAACCATCATTTTCGGGGTATGGGCCCGAAAGCTTATTTAGCTGACCCTATCTTAGAAGGTGGTGTAGAGGAAGCACTAAGAGTTTTGATCTCTTTGGCATAGGTTCGAATCCTTTCTTTCTAAGAACTGAGGGGGATTTAACCCCTGTGGTTCACTCTATCAAAGTGGCCCCTAGGCATTCGGGCACAGTTCTTGGGTTATAGTTGTGGTGGGAGGCTTGCTAGTGCGATTGGTAGGGATGTGTGTCATAGGACGAAGGCTAATGTGATTGGGAGGAAGTTTTTTCAGATTAGGTGTATAAGTCGATCATATCGGAATCGTGGGTAGGATGCTCGTACTCATAGGAATATTGCAGCCAGTAGGGCGGTTTTCGTTATGATGAGGATTGTTGATAGTTCTGGGGTGTTTGGAAGGTAGGATGTTCCTAGGAATAGGACTGCTGATAGGGTATTTATTAGTAGAATGTTGGCGTACTCGGCCAGAAAGAATAGTGCGAAGGGCCCCCCTGCATATTCTACATTAAAGCCTGATACTAGTTCTGATTCTCCTTCCGTTAGGTCGAATGGTGCTCGGTTGGTTTCTGCTAGGGTTGAGATGTATCATATTGTGGCTAGTGGTCAGGCTGGGATTAGTAATCAGATTTTTTCTTGTGCAGTGCTTAGGGTTTGTAGGGAGTAGCCCCCGGAGAAGATTATAATGGATAGTACGATTAATCCTAGGCTTACTTCGTATGAAATTGTTTGGGCTACAGCTCGTAGGGCTCCAACTAGTGCGTATTTTGAGTTTGAGGCCCAGCCTGATCCCAGGATTGAGTATACTGCTAGGCTTGATAGGGCTAGGATGAATAGCATGCCTAGGTTTAGGTTTGTTATTGCATGTGGTAGGGGCATTGGTGCTCATAGTATTATGGCTAGGGTCAGTGCAAGGATTGGTGTAATTAGGAATAAAATGGGTGATGATGATGATGGGCGGATTGGTTCTTTAATAAATAGTTTAATACCGTCGGCAATTGGTTGAATTGTGCCGTAAGGTCCTACTACGTTTGGGCCCTTTCGGAGTTGTATATATCCTAGTACTTTTCGTTCGACTAGGGTTAGAAAGGCTACTGCTAGTAAAACGAATACGATGTAGATTAGGGGGTTGATTAGGTGATTTATTAGTGTATTAAGCATTAACTAGGGAGAGGATTTGAACCTCTGTTCAAAGGGCTTAGACCTTTTGCAGTAACCAGGCTCTGCCACCCTAGCAACTCCTTGTTTTGGAAATTGGTTTATGCTTTCCCATTGTTTAATTTATTTGGGTTCATTAAATTGGGGAGGGGCGCGCTTGCGGGGTGGGTCCCTCTTTTTCCGATCCTTTCGTACTAGGAAAAGTAGCATCACAGATAGAAACTGACCTGGATTGCTCCGGTCTGAACTCAGATCACGTAGGACTTTGATCGTTGAACAAACGAACCCTTAATAGCGGCTGCACCATTAGGATGTCCTGATCCAACATCGAGGTCGTAAACCCTCTCGTCGATATGAACTCTGGAAGAGGATTGCGCTGTTATCCCTTGGGTAACTTGGTTCGTTGATCGGCTTGCGGCCGGATCATTTTTGGTCAGATGTTCTGCTACTTAGAGTTGTTTTTCTTGGTTTTGGATACTGTCCAGTCCACTTGGAGGTTATTTTTTTCTCCGTGGTCGCCCCAACCGAAGGTAGAGTTTCATTTTTATTAGGTTTAAGGACTTTATTGAGGTTTGCTTAGCATAATTGATTCTTGTACCTTAAGCTCCAAAGGGTCTTCTCGTCTTGTGTTGTTACACCCGCTTCTGCACGGATAGATCAATTTCACTGACTGGAAAAGGGAGACAGTTAAGCCCTCGTCTAACCATTCATACAGGTCCTTAATTAGAGGACTAGTGATTGCGCTACCTTTGCACGGTTAAAATACCGCGGCCGTTGAACTTGTAGTCACTGGGCAGGCTGGACCTCCTATACTAGATATTGCAGGAGGCGATGTTTTTGGTAAACAGGCGAGGCTTGGGTTTGCCGAGTTCCTTCCTTTTCTTTTAGTCTTTCCTTGTTGCACTCCAGTGTGGGGATAACGATCTTGGGTTGTGTGGTTTTCTTGGTTGTTGTGTTATTCATATTACCCTCTTTGTTTGGGTTCGTTAATTGTCAGTGGTTGGTCCGATCTGACTTACACTTGTGCTTGGAGAAGGTTAGGTTCTTCTTGTTACTCATTTTAGCATAATCTCTTCCATGGTTGCATGGAGCGGCCTAGTATATTTGGGGAAGTGAGATTGTTTATTGGTATAATTAACTTTTATTTATTTGAGCTTTGACGCTTTCTGTTTAGGTGGCTGCTTTTAGGCCCACTGGGATGATGTGTTTTTATTATTATAATCTTTATTCTCCTGTTAAGGTTGTATCCTTTGTTTTAGGGGCTGTACCTCCTTAAACTAACTCTCGCATGTTTCTCATCTGTCTTTTTGGTATAGTTTATTGACTTGGGGTGTGCGAGGCTGAACTTATATTCATTTTCTAGGCAACCAGCTATCACCAAGTTCGATAGGTCTGTCACCTCTACCCAGAGCTCTCTCCACTCTTTTGCCACAGAGATGGATTAGCCCTAATTTTATATAGGCTGTCTCGGGGTAGCTCACTTGGTTTCGGGGTCTCAAACTGAAGGTCTCTTTGCTTGGGTGGACTTGCTAAATCATGATGCAAAAGGTACAAGATTTAGTCTTTGGTTTTTGTGGCTTGTATGGGTTATTTCACTTCTCTTTCAACGTTTCCTTGCGGTACTTTTTCTATAGCTTTAGGGGTGTGGCCCTTTCTGTCTCCCATACTAAGGTTAAGAATGTTTTAGTTAATTGATTTGGGGTTAAATCTTGATTATTTATGGTGTGGAGTTGTTTTGGTGGTTAAGCTAGTTGTTTGGCTCAGAGTGATCCGATTTGCACGGATTTCTTCACGGTGTAAATGGGACGCTGGGCTATTTAGCTACACTCTGGGTTTGTCCAAGTGCACCTTCCGGTACACTTACCTTGTTACGACTTGCCTCCCCTTGTCGGTGCTTTTGTGTTAAGTAGGTTGTGTACGCTGTGACGGGAGAGAGTGACGGGCGGTGTGTACGTGCCTCAGGGCCGGGTTCAAAAGGACACTCTATTTCCTTTTTACTACTAAATCCTCCTTCAAGCATTAGTTTCATATTGCGTGTTCGTAATATTCTGTTGTAGAAAATGTAGCCCATTTCTTCCCATTTCGTTCGCTACACCTTGACCTGACGTTTTGGGCAGTGCTCTTTTTGCTTACTTTTGTTCCCTCATAGGGTAAGCTGGCGACGGTGGTATATAGGCTGGGTTGGCCAGAAATGGTGAGGTTTAACGGGGATTATCGGTTCTAGAACAGGCTCCTCTAGGGGGGTCTAAGGCACCGTCAGGTCCTTTGGATTTTAAGCTGATGCTCGTAATACCCTGGCGGACATTATTGTATATGTATGTCTTTGTTTACGACTGAGCATAGTGGGGTATCTAATCCCAGTTTGTTTCTCAGTTTTCGTGGGGTCGGATAGTTTTGTTAAAGTAACTTTCGTGTTTGGGCTTCGGACTCCTAGAAGCGTATGACGGCCAAGGGGTCATTTAACTTTATTTTTGTTCTTCCTAACCACCCTTTACGCCGTGATGCTATCAACTAGGGCTATTCGTTTAACCGCGGTTGCTGGCACGAATTTTACTGGCCCTCTTAACCTTAACTAAGTCGGGTTTTCACCCATGGCTTAATGTTTATCACTGCTGGGTTCCCTTGGGGGTGTGGCTTAGCTAGGCGTCTTGGGCTAAAGTGTTTGTTCCTGATACCTGCTCCTTGTCTTCGGGTTGGAGGGTGGGGGCGTACTCACAGGGCTGCGGATACTTGCATGTGTAATTTTGGTTAAGGCTGATAGAAAGGTTGGGACCATGCCTTTGTGCGTGCGGGGTTTTTTAGGACCCATCCTAGCATTTTCAGTGCTATGCTTTGTGTTAAGCTACGCTAGC